GTACGTTACAAAATTTAGCTTTAGCCAATGCCGCAATCAGAGGAATAATGGGAATAAGGGTATCGACTTTCTTAATAGCATTATTGATTAGAAATGAATTTTCTATAATTTGACTCCGTACCACTGAAGGGTTCATTCGCACATTTGAAAGATAGCCCAAAAATTCAAGGGAATGATTGGATATATGATTTATATAAATCCTTCTTGGATGAAACCACTGCGAAAAATGCCATTGCCAAAAAGCGACAAGGTAAGATTTCCATTTATTCATGAAAAGAGACGTCCCTTTGGAGGCCAGAATGGATTTTCTTTGATACCTAATATAATGCATGCAAGGTTCCTTAACCAACCGTAGGTTCGCCTGAAAATCCTTAACCTTAACAAAGATGTTCACAACACGTTCTATTTTTCCATAAAAATATATTCGTTCAAGAAGAACTCCAAGAGATGTTGATCGTAAATGAGAAGATTTAGTACGTAGAAAGACGAAAATAGATTCGTATTCACATAGATGAGAATTATATAAAAATAAGAACAATCTTTTATTTTTTTTTGAAAAAGAGGAACTGGCTTTCTGTGGAGTAATAAGACTCTTCGAATTACAATACTCGTTGAGAAAGAATCGTAATAAATGCAAAGAAGAGGCATCCTTTACCCGACAGCGAAGAGTTTGAACCAAGATTTCCACATGAACAGGCTGGGGTATTAGTATATCTAATACAAAATTTAAATGTGAAAAATTGTCCTCTAAAAAGGGAAATATTGAATGAATTGATCGTAAATTTTGAGATTTGACTATCTTTTTATTTTTCCCTTCTAGACAATATATTAATCCTAGAGAAAATGGAATTTCTACAATAAAAGCAAAACCCTCTGATATGATTGGAGAATACAAATTCTTTCTGCGCGCCCAAAATGTATTTTGATTAGAATCATTAGGATAATAAATAATAAAATGATTCTGTTGATACATTCGAGTAATTAACCGTTTCACAATCAGTAAACTAGATTTATTGTTATAACTCGGATTTTCCGACAAACTGGATCTACTGAAACCACGATCATAAGCAAATGCATAAATATATTCCTGAAAGATAAGTGGATATAGGAAGTCGTGTTGTTGAGATCTCTCTAGCTGTAAATATCTTTGGCTTTCCTCCATTTGAAATTCGATTTGAATCAAAAGTAGAAGATTTTGGGGGTTATCAAATGATACATAGTACGATACAGTCAAAACAAGGTATTCTAGTAAGAATAGATACCTCGGGATAGGTAAACTTATCAGCAGATTCTCTACCCTCTCCTTTTTCCATTCATTTCATTTAATTCGTCTATATTATAGGATAATAAGATGGCTAGAAATCTTTTATTTTTTCAACCTAATCGCTCTTTTGATTTCGGAAAAAACTTTCTTTATCAATATACTGTTTCTTTTACACACGCATCTTCATTCCAAAATCAAGAATGCCAATAGTTAGGATTCATTAAAAAAATATAGAATCCACTCGTGGGGGAGAAGTCCTTCCCCTATCAGGCACTAATCTATTTTTAACGTCTAATTAGATCGGGAAATTATTCAAATTAAGAACAGAAGCTGGTTGCTTTTTCTTTTTTATAATTAATTGAAGCCATAGGGCCCCTATCCATTTATTCATTTGACCCTACTTTACTTTATTTTGTTTCGTTCCAAGAATTCGAACAAGGTTTTATACCGATCCGATAAGGATGAAATATCCTCAGAACTCTCCATTGATACGACATGCTCTTTTTTCCATTTATTCCCTTGCAGGATCAGTCGCGGTCTTCCAAACTTTACCAATGGTATGGACGAATTCCTCACTTCATCCAAATGTGTAAAAGATTCTAGCCGCACTTAAAAGCCGAGTACTCTACCGTTGAGTTAGCAACCCGAATAAAATATAGATTAAATAAAACTTCAACCTTCAACAAAAATCTTCAACAAAGAGTGTATAGATACAATCAGAATCAAATTCAATTAAATTTAAACAAAAGGAAAGGATATTATATAAGTTAATCAAACCGTTGAGCTAACAAATATAAAAAAACAAATTTTATAATGGATTCGAAACATAAAAAGAAATTGATTAGATGAAAATACAAGAAATTCTCAGATAAAAAAAAATATATATACCAAATTTAAAAAATTTATAGAGTATCTCTTATGTTATCTACCCTTTAATTCAATCAAAAAAACCTCTTGTATCGAAGAAAGCATCGTTTGAATTTGAATAAGGTAAAGTAAAAACCTATGGGACGGAAATAAATAGACCCGGTTCGCTTATCACGATGAATTATATTTGTTCGATACACTGTTGTCAATATAAATGTTGAGAAAAGAATACAGTGGAAAAAATAAATTGCATTGATTTTTTTTTTCAATTCTTTGAATTGCAATTTAACAATGCAATAATATTCAAAATTGTCTTGGATTGACACTATATATCTAATTTAGATAAAAAAAAGATAACTGAAAGAATCAAAAAGGAAGAATTGAAAAAAATTTCCGGGTTTTTTAGTCCATAATGTATTTCATGAATCTAAGTGGAATAAGCAAAATAGATTCCTTGATGGGTAGTTGAGCTGCAATAAAAACCACACAATTGAAGGAAATGTCCGAATTTTATATTTAGTAGATCAATAAACTGAGGTTTTGTCTGTCATTTTAGACCATCCAATTTAACGGAAACAATCCTAAATAAATACGAATACAGCAGAAAAGGGGGGGAAATAAAAAAAATAAGTACAAAAAAATTATACAAAGTTATATACAAACTGCTCCCCCCCCTGGTATTTCTTTAATTGAATTTCATTTGATTAGACGAAAGTTCCTTAAAAACTTCCGCTTTTTTTAAAAGATTCTGAACAGTTCCCGTGGGTTGAGCACCTTTTTCAAGGAAATATAGAATAAGGGGAACATTTAAATAAGTTTGATTCTTCATTGGATCATAAAAGCCCACTTTTTTAAGATCTTTTCCTTCTCTTCTGGATCGAACATCAATTGCAACGATTCGATAGACGGCTCATTGGGATAGATGTAGATCAACAATACCCCCCCTAGAACCGTATAGGAAGTTTTCTCCTCGTACGGCTCGAGAAAAAATGATTTGATTCGAAGTTTTGTCTATGTATGCAATTCTAATAAATTAAATGACAAATGGGCCTATAAAATCAATTCGACTATTATTTAAGTCTTTTTTTCTTCCTGAAAAGGAAAAACCATTCGTACTCATAACTCAAGTTGGATAACTCTGAAATAGCTGAAAGGAAAAATCTTTAGTCTATTTCATTTATTGATGAGTAGTCTTTACCCCCATTTGTTTGTCTCGTTTAAAATTCTATTTGGATTCTTTAGTGTGATGCAGTTATTGATACTATATGAGACAATTCAAATGGTGTTTCCTTGTTCTTAGATCCTTTATGCTTATTTTAAATCATTAGGTTTAGACATTACTTCGGTGCTTCTGAATCCTTTCAAAATGGCAGCAACATACCCTTTTTGATTGCTTTCTAGCAAAGAATCCCATGGCCTGTTGATTCCCGCGTGATACACTTTATAATCGAATAATCGAAAAGGTTTGATAAATTCCAACAAATTTTTCTTGTGAATTGAAAACTTGCTACAATTGTATCCTTTTTCTATATTCCTCTTTCTATATACGGAAGATATATTTACGAAGTTGTTCCAATTGATCGATTGGCATTAACCCTAGATCCTTGCCCCCGAGAAATGAATTAATCCTTTCTACTCGAGCTCCATCGTGGACTATTTACAACCCCAAAAAAATGAAGGGTTTAAGTGTAATAGAACAAACAATGTCGAGTCAAGGGCACCCTCATTCCTAGACAAATGGAAAATGATGGATGTAAAAATCCACAATGGATCGTGTCCTTCAAGTCGCACGTTGCTTTCTACCACATCGTTTCAAACGAAGTTTTACCATAACATTCCTCTAATTTGGAACCAGTATGGGATTGATTCAATCATGGAATCATGAATAGTCATTGGTTTAGCTGTCCATAGACATCACAATCTAGACTTTTTCGCCTATATATGATAAGGGAGAACTGTTTTTCTGAAAAAATTTTAGCAAGATGGCATTTTTAACATACATAAATAATATATAGATCCTAGAACGAAATAGAAATATATAAACGAATAACTTTTTGAATCTGTATTTTCAAATGATTCATATAGGATAGATTAAACTATTTGCTACTTTTTCAAAGATTCCACTTAGAAGGAATCATTGAAAAAACATTTAAAAAATTTCAAATTGAAATTAAAAAAGTTTCCTATTTAGACATCATTATTAGACATATTTAATTTTAATAAAATTGAACAGTAAAAATCACGTTCGATCTTCATAGAAGGATCTATTTTTATTTTTTAATTGACTCAGCACTGATTAAATTTTAATTGAAATCAATAAATAGATCAAAGAAAAGAAGAAATCAATCTAATTTTTTTTACATGAGATGTATAAAAAAATGATGTAAGTTAAGATTTGAATCTTTATTCTTTTGATCTGATATCATATCACAATTACGAAAATAAAAATCGAAAAAAAAATAGGGAAGGGTTTTCGTATCTCTCAGATAGACTGACGAGTTGTCACTGTTATATATCATTTTAAGGATTACAAATCTTTTTCACAAAAATCAAAAATTTATTGTCATTGGAATAGAACGATATATACCATATAAGCTAAACATTTTCTCATTTTATATCATTATATGATATATATGTATTTTGTTTAACTTTAACATGGGGTTGCATAATATTATTATCGACTCTTGTCATAAAGTGCATAAAATAAAATATAAAGGGATAGGATAAATCCCCTCTCCCTCAATCGTTACATAGATTTCCAATCTTTGATTAGAGTCAAACACGAAATACCTAAATAAAATCAGATTCAAAGAAAAAACACCGGCTCCATAACATATATAAATATGTTATTGTTATGGAACTTTCTTTTTAATGAGATTCGAAGAGACACATATTAGTTAAAATGAATATGGATTCATTCATATCCACCCCCCCACTCTCACTCTTTCTATGGGAATAATGTAGCATAAAAAAATGGATATGCGCTGGGACGGAAGGATTCGAACCTCCGAATAGCGGGACCAAAACCCGTTGCCTTACCACTTGGCCACGCCCCATTTGAATTTATAATCTACACGAAGAAACAATAATATTGTTACTGGTTGTTTGTCAACTGCAGTCCAAATATTTATATAATAGATTGATACTGGGATTTTGATACATATAGATATAGAATTCAATTTAATTTATTGATCATTACATAGAATTCAATTAAGATATTGTATGAAAGTATGATTTCTTCTATTCTCCTTTGAGAATTGGAGGATTTTTGGTTGGGTGGGTTCAAAGAAAAAGAAGGATTTTTTGTCTACCTTACTTACTTTCTTCCTTGTTCCTTATATCAAAAACTCAATCAAAATGCAATTATCTCCAAGAACAAAATGTCTGTTATGCTTAATATCGTTAGTTTGATCTGTATTAATTCTGCCCTTTATTCGAGTAGTTTTTTCTTCGGCAAATTGCCCGAAGCCTATGCTTTTTTGAATCCAATCGTAGATGTTATGCCAGTCATACCTCTGTTTTTTTTTCTCTTAGCTTTTGTTTGGCAAGCTGCTGTAAGTTTTCGATAAGATCCTTACTAATAATATCCTAGAAAATGCATGATTTCTTCGATAAAAAATCCTAACAATTGATATAATCAGATAAGTTTGAGAGTATGAACCTTCGATTCGCACACTGAAATTCTTGGCTTGGATAGTCGCCATAAATCATAAATTCGGCTTACCCCCATTTCCTCATTTTTAACCCCTTTTCCAGTGAAAGACCCTAACCCTATTTAGGGTCTCCCACAATATCTAATTTGGATATAAACAAAAATTTTTGTTAATGAAAAACAAATGGATTTATGACAATGCATTTTTATTTCTAGAAAAACTTATTTCTTGGTGTCAAAATAGTCTATGTGGTAGAAAAATGGAAGATCTATTCTCTTTTTTTCCAAAAAATAATCTTGGAGATTGTGTAATGCTTACTCTGAAACTCTTCGTTTATACCGTAGTGATATTTTTTGTTTCTCTCTTTATCTTTGGATTCTTATCTAATGATCCGGGACGTAATCCTGGACGTGAAGAATAAAATCCAAAGGGTTTTTCTTGGTTAATTTTCCTATTTTCTTAGGATTTTATCTATTCCACGCGTTTAACTCATACTTTTAAAATAGGAAAATTAAATAAATAAATCAAGTCATCAACAGAAACGGAAAGAGAGGGATTCGAACCCTCGGTACGAATAACTCGTACAACGGATTAGCAATCCGACGCTTTAGTCCACTCAGCCATCTCTCCCAATTGAAAAAGATAATTACTATATTATACATAATATAAGGAATCTTTCTTTCTCTACTCTTCTTTCTCTATTCTATTATATATAGAGAGAGATCCACAAATAAGGAATTTCCTGTATCTAAAAGAGGGGCGTGCCAACAATCGAACTAAAGAAAAATAAGGAAGACCTCTTTGTTTTGTTTGAAAGGCCCTTCTTATTCTGATGGCCCGGCTAAGTACTGACCAGGCCGGGCCTTTTTTTTTGTTCCAACGAAGTATAGATAAATAATGATTTATCTGATTTGAAAACAAAAAGACTTGTTTTGTTTTATATTATTATATAATAATTTTATATTTTAGATTTAAGCAACAACAAAAAGAAGAAAGATTTTTTACATGCTTTTTCTTGTTATATTTCATTTTCATTTTCCGAACTAAAAAAGAAACTTTTGATTCTTTCACAATGGATTTTTCTGTTAGAATTTGAGTGTTTTTTTGATCGGTATCTATCTTCTTCAGCAAAAGGTTTTAGTTATTTCATTTAAATTATTAAATTAAATGAAGCCTCTTTTCCGAATCTCATTCAATTTAGAACTCCCAAAGTTCAACACTCTCATTTTAATGATTCTTTGATGATCCTATCTTGATCATGCTCAATTACCTTGTTGGACAAAAGGTCCATTTGTATACAATAATGATATTGTAGCGGGTATAGTTTAGTGGTAAAAGTGTGATTCGTTCTATTAACCTTTTAATAGTTAAAGGGTCTTTCGGGTTTATTCATATTCCCATCAAAAACTTTATTTCTTAAAAGGATTGAATCCTTTACCTCTCAATGAGAAAGTCGAGAAAAAATACGCATTCTCGTGATTTGTATCCATGAGTCACTTATAAATTTCAAAGTTGGATTATGAAATTGCGAAACAGAATTTTTGAATTGGACCAAGACTTCCAATTGAATAAGTATGAGTAAGGGATCCATGGCTGAAGATAGAAAGTCAATTTCTAATCGTAACTAAATCTTTCATTTTTTTTCTCAAAAAAGAAATTGAAGCAAAATAGCTATTCGACGATGACTTTGGTTTACTAGAGACATCAGCATATTGT